ATGGCATGAACTCATTTCTGCCTTTCCCCACCCCTGCCCGAAATCCAGCTTTGGTGGGCTTACGTGCACCATGATTGGGATTGGAAACTATACCAATAGTAGCTCGGCATCGGGAATCAATGACTTTTTCAACACCCGAAGGTAGCCGCACAAGCCTAAGAGAGAGTGTAAGGGGCCTTCATTATTTTAGCAAAAGTTCCTGCGGCTCGAGCCAGCTTTGCGCCTTGACCTGGATGACATTCTACCCATGTTCCTATACGTATATCGGCTAATGTTATGCAATTTCCTATTTGAGAATTTAGATCAAGTATCTCGTATCTAGTTGCAGGGGGGCGTGGCCAAGAAGCAGCCAGCTGACTGCCCCCTTCCACTCGGCCTTTCTTCGTTGTGTGAACAAGGTCTTAGTATGTATGGGCATTCTGGGCAGGTCGCAATAAGTCGCTGGTCGAAGGTTTAGACCAATCGCAATTCATCACCATCTTGCCCGCTTCCAATTGATGACTGGCTATTATATAAGTGTTGACCTAAGCCCCTGTGCTGGGGCTCGGCTCCCGAACCGTACGTGAGCTGCCTCGTACGGCTCTTCCTAAGAACTTGAAGCCCCCTCTCTCTAAATAGAAAAAAAAAATGCATATTTACAAGACAAAAAAGACTTTTTCAAAAAGCCTTCGCCCTCCGGGGCTATTAGAGAAGCAGCTTCGTTCCTTGACTTCTTTGCTCAGTCAAGCTTCCTTGTTCCTTAGTGTAGTCTCGATCCATAGTTGTTGACTCCGTTCCAACTAGTCTAGTCTATATCCACAGCTGACGTGACTCCGTACCGACGCCTTTCCCTTTGTAGACGGCTAAGTGACTTCGTAACCTTAACGTACTTTCTTTTTTACTGTAGCATAGGCCTTCGTCGGGCTTTCGAATGCCCCCTTCCTTCCAACATTTTCTGAAAAGCCCTTTACGAAAGGACAGGGGGCTGTTCACCTTTGGAAACTTAGCTACTTAAGTACTACTCAATACTGAAGTACCAAAGGCGAACGGGGCTCCCAGGCCGGGACGTCTAGCAGAATGCTTGGCCTCCTGCGCTGGAAGCGACGCCCGAAGGGTGAGCTTCTGGCGGTTAGCTTCTAGCACTAGATAATAGGCATTAGGCATTCTGAGCTAGAAGGAGGCAAGCAAATGAAGGGAGGCATTACGGGCCGACTACAAGAAGCAAAGCTTCGTAGACTCGACAAGTCGCTTATAGAATGCCGACTACTAAGTGAAGACCTTCCACAACATAAGGGAAGGGGGGAGGGAAGCGAAACTTAGCGAGCTTTATAAGGCCGACCACTACATAAGCCGCTGGCGGAGAAAGCTCTTCGAGCTTCCCTTCATTCGTTGCTAAGCCAAGGTCCCAGGTCTCCGAGTCAGCCCGCGCTTTTTCGAAGAATCCTGCACCCATGGGCATACGGCCTGGCAGGCCTTCCCTTTCCGCCGGAGCTTCATGGGCGTTGCCCCGTTCCCCAATCAGATGTTTGGATGTGAGCTATACTCCGCGAGGAGCCAAACGGGCGTATGGCCTTGCCTTGCCATTTGACCTCTCTTCCCGTGTGACTAGGAATGCTCAGTGACAACCTCTCAATTGTCACCGCCTGGCCTCTCTTGCTACCACGGTAGCACCTAGTGTGGTCAGCACCAATCGTGTTCGGGCAACGAAGCTTACACTCATTCACATTGGTTCATCCTGCTATGCCCTGGGCCTTTTGCTCTTTAACGTAAAAGGTGGCCGGCCATTCGTCAAGGCCCAGGAATCCGCTGGACATCTCAGCGGCGGGATTGGATACCCGCATCCGATCGAAGTTCCATTTTAGTGCCCCCCTAACATAAAGGGGAGCTCTTTCTAGGTGGGTCGCTTCGCGCAAGACATTGCTTAGGACCAACGGGTCACACGACAGGTGCACGATCGACTTTGCACGTTCCATCCTTCGGCCCTTCGCCTATCGGCTTGGCAGGCAAGCTACCTTGATCCGTCTTCGGCTTCGATTCGTTATGCTCAGCAGCTCCAACAAGCCCGTCAGTCTCTTGCCGCCTAAAACTCTGCCAAGAAAGCGCTGCTTTACGTTTGATCCTATGTGCCCAGAGAATGCTATGCGTTCTCCACTTTCGGATCTCGCAAAGAGAGAACGTGTTTTTTCCTCTGACTTTATCTCTCATTCGCGGAGCGAAGAAAGCGGGCTTTGCCCCAGCTACCGCTATCCTTGGGAAACCAAAAGAGCTACCGAAGGAAAGGGGTGCAGTCTCTCCCTTGGCCTTTGGAGAGGAGAGGGCAGAGAAGAAAGCGCCCTTCGCGCAAGTTTTTTTGCTTCCTGCGCCCTTACTAGTAAAGGGGTTTATCCAAGGAGGCATTCTGGTGGGAAGGCCGACCACTACATAAGCCGCCATCAGTCCAGGAGAGAAGGAAGCTACCTTTCTTTGATCCACCTTCCCGGGCAGGGAAGAGAACGAAAATGGACCGCGGATGGTGGTCGTGGTAGGTTCGAGGATCTTACGCGGTGGAGCGAACTCTTCTATCGTGTTGCATTTCCTCTGGCGGCCTAGCTGCACCCCCTCGATCCATCGTACTGGAGCGATTCGAGAAGAACGATTAGGGTCATATTCTATCCTTTCTACAATGCCCATAGACGAAGTGCTTCGTTTCAGATCAATTCTTCGCTGCAATCGCTTCGATCCACCCCCTCGGTGAAAAACCGTAATACGCCCTGAGGAATTCCTACCAGCAGACTTCCCTGTACTCAAAGTGAATTGTCTAAGTGCTCTCCCCTCTTGGCTTTGTCTCATTGTCTATCTCGTAATCATTCGATTCCGTCCTACTCCTACTCCTCTTTCATCGTCGTTGGTCCTTTTGACATAACATTCTCGGCCGCCTCCGGTCCGGTAGGTCGGTCGCCCTGTAGTCAGTGACTAGCTCCGCTATGGGGCTACGTGTATACCGCCACGTCGAGACTCTCTTTCGAAAGTGAGATCACCACCGGCTTGTTGAAGAGGGAAAGATCACTCCTAAATGCAGCCGTGATCTTATATACGATACCACCAGACGCACCTTGGTACTTCCATCCGCCAATCAAGGCTAGTGGAGCGAAGGGATTTCTCGTTGCACTCACCCCTACGCGAGCCTTATTGAAAAGGCCCCACCTATAGATAGGGCGTTAGCGCTTTACTAATAAAATAATAAGAATAATAAGAAAGGGGCAAGTCGGGTGGGACAACTTAGCGGACTCCCCCGACCATGAATTAGGGCTTTGTCCAGACATATGTGGGCAACACTGGGAGGAAAAGGACTCCTGTTCAGAACCAAGCTAACTTGGGAGCACAGACAACTGTTCCGGGGGCACGCCTCCTAATGCACAAGCATAAATGAATGTACAAGAGAAGAGCAGCCTGCCTTTGTGAATCAAAAGCCTAAGGCTACACCGACGGGGAACTAACAAGCCCTTAGGCCGGGGACCGCTGAAAGATCATCTGATCTCTCTTCCTTTGACTTCCTCCCTTCATTAAGGAGTCTATTTCTAGTCAGGCCCCCAACAGGGTAAATGCCATGCAGCCGAGCAGGCACCGAAATGCCCACTCGCTCAAAAATGGCTTTTTTCTCTTACAGGTGTTCTGACTCGAAACTGATTCGATTTGACGGTTCTCAAAAGCGGAAAGTGGAATCTGAGCTCGATTATCGTAAGTGATGTTCCAAATCACGGATGCTATGCGAAGCGAACCAAGTTGAAGACAGTATGCACCGTCTGCACTACCCGACTGAGATCGGGTGACGGTTACTGCCCTTGAAAAACTCTAGATTCCCGGAACCAAGCTTCCCTGTTCTACACCTTATACCAAAGCGCGGGGGTAAGTACTTCAGGTGATTGATGTAGCTAAGTTAGGTTGGAATGAACAGACCTTAGCGTCACCTGTCTGAACGCACTGCGGGGACAAGGAAAAAGAGAGAGCTGGTTGACGGCATGGGACTGCTGGATTGGGACTACTTGAAAGGATGGCCCACCTTAGGACGATAGCAGTAGATGTAACAGAACTTGCAGGGGCTTATCTTATGACTGCAGAAGGAGAGGAAAAGTCCCCATCTCCCCTACTCGTACTGAAGTATGAAAGTTCGTGCTATTCTTCGCGACATCGACTGCAGGACATCCGAGGAACGAGTCTAGTTGTAGAAGCGATTTACTATCATTCCTTTTTATTCCTTGCCTGATTTCACTAAGGTACTAGCGGAGAGTTTCATCCCCTACTTTCACGAAGGAGATGAAGAAGACTTTGCCAGAAATTGGTTTTGATGACTTACAGTCAGCCCCCTCCAAGATGGAGGATGTGAAAGCAGATGTTCAAGACCCCCTGATGGAAGTGAACTTAGGAACACAAGAGGAACATAGGATTACACCACTCTGCTTTTTTTAGGGTGCTAAAAAGAGGATACTAAGATGCATGCGAGGATCCGCTCTCTTTTTCGGTTAGGAGAGAAGAAGAAGCTAGAATAGTTAAAAAAGTCTGAGACCGTGACCTCGTCTCTCAGTCAATCCAGTACGAACTCACTCCCAAGATTTCTGGTCTTTCCGCCCCTTTCACTCGAGAGAATGATTTTTTTAATGCCAAACCCGGAGGTTTTGTTGAGCCTCAGGTAGACGTCTGCCGATTAAGGAGGGTTTAACCGATAACTAGATCATTTCGATCATTCCAAGCGAGATTAACCAATTCTAACCTCTGCTCATTAGGGTTGAATAGTTTCTGGTTAGAGGATAAAGCAGCCTAGATAAGAAGACCCAGGAGCCCCACCCAGGTATGATAGGTATCCGAGAGGCCAATGAATGATAGCGAGAAAGCAACCCGGCAGAAGTAGATCGGAACTTTCCTCTTTGACAAAGGTAGCGTTAGCGGCGTAAGAGTAAGTAAGTAAACAGATCAGGTGTAGCGGTCAAAGACGGGTGTGTAGAGCGGTTTAGTTTACGATTCTCTTCAAAGAGCAATAGGGGGTGCCGCTGTCTTCTGGGAGCGTGGTTATTTTATACCAAAAAATAGCTACGCAAAGTCACAGGTAACGCTCTGGATGGTAATTTACGATTCCATCCCCAGAAGAACAACCTTAGATCCCTTCCACTTTAACTTCCACTTCTTGAGCTGACCCGAAAATCAAACTTCGAGCATTTCGACGATTCGTTGAATCTTATTAGGCCTCATACGTTCGGATTTTCGTGGGCTTATTTATTTTTATTAACGAGCTACCTTTTCGAGCAAAGCTCCACAAGGGGCTCCTGGGGTTACGATGCAAAGACAATCACTCTTTTAACAGCTCGGGATTTGCCTTTCAGCATGCCACTCCTTTGCCCGCTCCACTCCCTTTTCTTTCTTTTTAGAGGACTGGGCGCTCCTTCCTTCAGGAGATGCATTCCGGACATTAGGGCCTATGGAGGGACTTAGGCCATTCCCATATTATTGAAATAGGTGACTAGCCTAGGGCTACAAGCGCTACACCTTCGAGATATTCTTTAAGAGTATCGCTCCTTCTTTGCCCTTCGGGAACATCCGAACATTCTATAGTTAAGCTGCCTAACTGCCATAGCTTTCAGGTTCTACTACTGCTAGTTAGCCCCTAACAAACAGATATAGGTTTTAGAACTGTACACCACTTACCCCGGAACTTTAGGACTTTAACCTTGCCTTGGGGATATACCTTTAAGTAGTGGCACTATCTGCATTCAGACATTTATAAAGGCGGTGGGATTGATTCTTTTCAATCGTTACGTTACATTCGAGGAAAGACGAACAGAACACGCAAACACACTTAGCAGGATGCCCAGCACACACAGTCGGGCATTCAGGCTATTCAGAGAGAGATCCAGGGGCCTATTTACAATATATGATAGGGTCAGACATATGCCCTCGCCGCTCTTCAACACTTCACGAACTCTTGGATCCTCATCCACATAGGGGCACAGATTCAGGCAGCCAGACGATAAGGCTTTGGGAAAAAGACCTTCCTTTTAAAGGATCAAATCCCAAGGTATTCGACCAGGCATTCCACCAGACATTCGCGGAGACATCGATTCTCGGAGATCCATCCGCTCTTCGGGCAGATATTGATTTATTCTAAAACTCTTCCATAGTGGCTTAGCCGACCTTCTAGCTACACCTTCGAGACCGTCTTCTCTTTGAAGACTGGATCACCACCTTCTACCCTCTGGTTTACAGAAGCTTTATCGCTACCAGAGACTGAAGGAAAAAGGAAGTTATACCGGCGATTTACCAGGCCTTCAGGTGCCCATTGGACTGATTGATCATATCTTCAGGATATACCTTCTGGTGCTGCACTTGCGGACATATTCTTTAAACAAAGGGGCACTACTCTGTCGGTCGGGGGATGACCCCTCCCTTCATCGCTACACCTGCTTTACGTCTGGCTTGCTACCTTCTGGCTTCCAGGAGCTGCACCTGAAGCTGACACCCTGGAGCTGACACTTCCAGTTGACAAACAGCAGCTGAGCGAGCTACTCGAGCTACACTTTCGAACTCTTCGAAATTCTCTCATTTAGTTAGGATGCCCCTTACCTTAGCCGGACAGGCTTCTAGCTCTAGCATTGATTCCAAATCGAAATCTTGGAACAAATTCTTTTGATTGAATGATTGAAACTCATCCGAAAAACGTGATCCTCGGCGCATATCCCTCTACCTATGAGCAGTCCGAACAGGCTTTCATGGTTGGCTTACTAGGGAATCCTATACCAGTTTTTTTTACCAGAACGAAAGGCTTACACCCCTCTCTACAACCACTAATACGAGATTCTTTTGGGAATAGATCACACGATCCCACGCACTCTCACTCTCACAGGATATCTATCAAGAGGTATCTTCGGGGGAAGTACACACCTGTCGCGTTTAATGCACATCAAGACCGGTTGGCTATCTGTTGTCGCGTTTAGTGTACATTCGAGAGGAGGTTTCGCGGCAAGTGTACATTGCTCATTGCAAGGGTCTTTCAAAGCCTTGTTCAGAGCTTGAAACAACTATAAAGAGGAGAAGCTCGGTCGTAGCAGGAGGTAAGAGCAGCTTCTGTGTCTCATCTCTTTCTCCCAAGGGTTGGTTCAAAAGGCATAAGGCGGAAGAATAAAGCATCCCAAAGGACGAACGGAAGATTCAAGGCTTTCAGCCGGATCGAGCTGCATGTAGCCATTTCGGGTGGGAAACCAATACCAATAGCGATAAGACTCATTACCTCTTGAGTCCCAGTTGTTTTCCAACTAGATCAGCTGTACATTCGAGAAGGATGTTTCGAACAAAGGCTCGAGGCAGATAAATAGGTGAGGTGCTTTCCTTATCGGTGGTTGCATTCCCATCTTCTTGTAATCTCAACTCGGAGGCGGAGGGGATAGTTATATAAAAAGGTAGTTGACTCGCGTAAAGCCGGAAGACGGACGGGAAGAAGAAAGGGAGCATCAAGAGCTTGTTCCAAACCAGTGCCAAACTCAAGGACTAGGACATTGACCCAAGCTCCAGTGGTCAAACAAACCCGAAACAGGTGGACTGGATTGACTGGTTTGACCCGCTTAATATGTAAAAAAATGGACTATAGAACGGAAGATTTGTGCTGGCCAGAATCTAGCAAAGAAGACGCCCTTCTTCCTTTCTGCTTCTCTGTTATCTTTCTTTCTTTGTTTAAGCCTTGTTTTGTTGTTGGTGACGATTCTCAGAAACTAAGTTGAGGTGGCGAACGGGTGCGTCAATCCCTCATTCTCCTTGCTTTCTATTGTCCGACCCTATCCTACCCTATCTCAGGCGCGAGACACCCCTTTAGTGCCTCTCTACCTATCTTTCGGGAAAGGCTTGACTACCCTATCAACGAAATGAAAGTAGCGACCTCTCTCTCTCTTTTCTTCTTGTTGGCGCATTACGATTTCCTCTTCCAAGCCCATATCCCTAGCGAGGCTGAGGTGATCTCTACCCGAGTCTTCTGTGTTCCTTTTGTTGGAGCTACAAAGGCTTTTTTGGTGATGATCTAGATCTTTCTTGGAAAAGGAATTTGGCTTTCCCTTTCTCTTGTTGTTAAATTCAGGCTCCTAAATGAAAGGAAGTTCGCTTCTAGTAAGTTGAATATGGCTCGGTGCCTAGCACTGATCTCTCGATTGATGCTTAGCATTGATCAGTTCTCTTTCATTTATCCTATCCTTTCTGGTTCCCGGGGAATCCCCTTTTTTTGATTTGATCGTTCTCTTGAGATTTGGTTGTTGGTCATGACCTTATCTTAGGGCGAGTTCCCTCTATTGGTATCTACTTGTTGATAGGCGCTACAAATCTTCATGATCTAGGAGTTGGTATTGACTCTACCTTTCCTTTTCCACATGGAAGAGAGACCTATCCTAGCCTTGCTTAATATCCTTCTTTGCCTCGGTTGCTCCTTTATTGAACGTCATAGCCGATATGATGATAGGAAGTGGAAGTTCTACCTAGAATAAAAATTTCGAATTTGGGTCAAATTCGGCTAGCATGTCCAGATATGCTTTCGAGCCTCTGAATTCGAGGAAACTGTCTACTCGTTGAAGGTGTGCAAGAGACCCGCTGGATAGCTATTTTTTAGGTACTTTCACCTAGCCCATCTCTATCTTCCAAACATAAATAGACCTCTCTCTAGCGGCCTAACTTCTATTGGTCTGGACCGTAGTCCCACCCAGTTTCGATATGAAGTAGCGACCTGCAACTATATAAAGATACCTTGGATTACTACCATGTGGTTATATCTTGGAATTTGAAGCTCGATGATTTCCTTTCCCCGCTACTATCTTCCCCTTTTTTCCTGGTTGGCAGCAGTATTTCGAGCTAGGGATCCTACAATTTCCTATGAAGCTCCCTGACAATCCCTTCAATCCATCTTTCTTTTGGCGGGCAGCCTACATTGAGCCTGGGGACTGATCTTCCCGTTGGCTTTGCTACAGCAGTACTTACAGTGGTAGGTCAGCGGGTAGCATAGCGAAATTCCTCACCGAGATGACTGGACAACCTCTCGACCAGATCGTCCCAGCGGAGCGATTAAAAGCGTCTTTGGAGCGAATTCGAAGTAGTTAGTGCTCTAATTGAGCGAGCCGTGGATCATAAATGATGAGCGTAGCAACATTTAGCTGATCTCACACCGAACTATAAATATGTGAGTGGCTCTTTATGGAGACTTAGCCCAATGGCTACCACCAGAAGTGTGCTAAGTTAGTCACAGGGAAACCTCCAAGTTCTTTTTCACTTCCGACTCTATAAACTTGGCTTGTTTAGCGTGCCCCCCCTCTAGTTAGTGACTTCGCCCCCTTTCGAGAATCAGGAGCTACTTTAGACCAAGCCAATGCCAATCTCGCTGAAACTACAAGCCAAGGAAAGACTACCAGCTTGAGCAATTCTTGGCTAAACAAGAGAAATGGCATCTCTCCTAAGCGTTGTAAGACCGATAGCGCTTTCTAACCTGTTGGCTCGGGTTCCTTCTCTCCCTTTACTTTAAAGTGAAGACGTTAGCAAGAACAGCTGATGAAAGAAGATCGGAGTCGTGAACAGGAAAAGCGTTGACCGCTTATGCCGAAAAGACCGGATTCTCGCCATCTCAGAAGGTCAGGTCAGAGGGCAAGCAAGTTGATTTCTATTATCTTGGGTACGAAACTACGACTACGCTATGAAAAGAATCTCTCTCTTTGGCTAGCTCTTCATCTCTTTCGCTCTGAGGCCGCTAAGGTTGTAGTATCCCACGCCCTTACTAATTATTCCACATCAGGGATCGTTTCTAACTCACATTCATGAAGCAGGAAAACGACCTTTTTGACCCAACCCCGGAGAGGAGGCACTCGACTGCCGCGGTTATACAATATCTGCTGCTGCTAAGCCAAGGTGGGTGAGTCACCCAACAATTGTTGGTGGAGATGCCACACACATGATTATCTAATAGGGTCGGTGGTCTAACGGTGACTCGGAACATGTGGCCTATTAGACTGGTCTATAGGTGGAGATGGATTGGCCCATGAGTGGTATGGCAATCTATATCTCCGGCTGAGGGGGAGTGACTTCTGTCCAATCGGTGTAGCATCGGGCTCAGAGACTATGCGCTCGCAAAAGACTGAATTGGCCTGCCTGGTAGAGGTATCTTGTAAACGTGCACCGTGGTTTGAAAACCTCAAGAAAAAAAAAGGTATAGTCCACGCCCTTTGCTTTAGCACAGGGCTAGATAGGGTGGGCTCACTCACTCAAACAACTACTGTAGTAAGTAGCGCGTAATAGACTGTATTATAAACAATTACACGCAATCAACGGATGTTCATGCATTGGCCCTCGATAATGCTTCAATCGATAGTTGACGACCATCGATGTATGAAACCTAGCTCACTGCTTTAGCGCACTTCCCTCTTGGTATGACCCTTCCTTTTGAGCTTTGAAATACTTTTAACGCAGGGGAGTAGGTGATTGATATCCGACTGCCGGTGTCGGTACCTACGACTGTGGAATGATTCTTTTATGTTATTAAAAGAGGAACGAAAGTAACTCGACTGATAGGGAGAGGAACTCAAAATAAAAACTAGACTTTGTCTTGCACACTGACTGAAATCGTATAGAGATTTCCCACTGTCTGTGTCGATACCAGAAACCTACACCGCTAACGAAGGGTAAGTGATTGCCTACTTTCTATGTCCGAAGACGCTTACTGTACTCCTTCTTTTCTTCTGTCAAGGCGGGCAGGCGGTTATCAGGATGTAGTCAAGGAGGTAGGCAGCAATAAAGCTAGCAAAGACAGCTCTACCGCGAGCGAGTAGCCTTTGGCAAAGAAGCGCTAAGAGCTTACTTGTTTCTTGCACAGTCAAAGTTAGGGGAGGATGTCTAATTGGCGACTATTCCTAGTGCTAATCTAATGTAAGAAGGTAATCTGTGCAATCAGCTAATCGAGCAAGTAATCCACATAGATGCATTCCTGCCTTAGTTATTCCCCGGCATTGGCATTGAAGGCTAAGGATTTGCTGCTTTCACAAGAATTAGCCCAAAAAGGAGAAAAGCAAAACTCTTTATTTAGTGGCCCAGCTGTTTGGAGTTCCCAGTTTAAGGCCCATCTCTTCCTTGACCATGTAAGCAAAAAAGACCGACTTTCCTAAAAGTAAGTGGCACGTTCCAGGATATCCTCGTAGAAGGGAATCTGACTTGCTGCCAAAAGAACGGGGTTGGATGCGCTTCTGTCTTTAAAGGGAGTTCGCCGAGGGTGAGAAAAAGGTAGCTCTTTTCTATCTTATTAGTAGCGGTCTTTGCTGCTTGACTTCTTGACTTAGAGCGCAGATGTGACGACTGCTCTCTCTTTCCGGTTTAGCCTACCATGGGACATGGGAAGGGACGAGAGAAAGCCTTCTTCTTAATAGGATTCTGCTTTCACTGTTCACTGTTCTCAAGATATCTCCTGACTTGAGGGTGAGAACGAGAATCGAATCGATTGAATCACAAAGATCTATTCACTTATATAGAAGCAGAATCGGAAAAGGAGCGGATGGTTCATGTAGCAGTGGAAGAGTCAGTCGCCTTTTATGAAGTCTGGGCTTTCGAGATCGAATCGTAGCCAAAGTCTTTTTCCAGGAAAGATCAGCTGTTCGCTCTTCTTCAAGGAGTGAGGGAGCAAAAGAGAGTAATGACATCGTACCGTACCCCTAGAAAGGGGAATGTGATTAGCTTGCTTGAATGAATCTGCTCTTTTCAAGCTTAAGTGGGCAATTGACGTATTAAAGGAATTTATTACTTACTTGATAGAGTAAGGAAGAGAGTGGTCTTTCCGGGTCTTAAGTCTTAAAGGGCCTGACTCGAATTTCCTTCAGTTGTCACAAGAATAGCTCCAGTTGAAGAAGCTGCGATTGTTAACGTCTGTAAAGGGGCCTAAGTCTAGGTAATGCTAGGGGAACAGCAGCGCCTACTTATCAAATAAGGCTAAGACGTGGATGCACTCTAGGGCGCGAACCTTTACAAATCTTTTCATTTTCATTTCTTTTTTCTAAAAACATAAGATGATAGGCCGAAGTTAGAAATGAAAGGTTAAGTAATTGTGTGGGTTTTAGGCGAGTGGCATCGTATATAAGATAAGGACTGCTTTGAGGAACGATCTGCCCCTCTAACTATCTCAATTGAATAAGAGAAGAAAAAGAAAAGTCCCCTTCTCCCCCCCAAACCTTGTTCCGAGAAACTCCGCTCAATCAACATGGAAATTGATATCAATTCAACTACTTTTTTGGGAGTACTTTTATTGCGTGGTGACTGGTTGAATGAATAGATTGAGTAAGTGTTCATTGTTCTATTTGCGTCTAATGTTCGGCTTAGCTGAATAAGTTTTCTTGTTTTCGATTTTTTTATTAGGTAGGGTAGGTGGCTCAGTGAGCGCTCCGTATGCAAGAAGAATTGGGGGGTATCATTGTGCTTATTTCTTTTTCCCATGCTTTCCACAACCAACAAAAGCTCTCGTTTAGTTCTTCACTACTCCTACAGGCTTGACG